CTATCCAATTTTATTCTAACATTATCTATTAGAAATGAGTTTTCTAGCATTTGACTACGTACCACTAAAGGATTTAATCGCAAACTTGAAAGATAACCCAGAAACTCTAAATTATCTTTAGATAATTGCTTTATATTTACCTTTTGCGATTGAAACCATACGGAAAAATAACATTGCCATAAATTAACAAAAAAATATTTCCATTTATTCATCAGAAGCGGCGTATCCTTTGTTGCCAGAATGCATTTTCCGTGATATCTAACATAATGTATGAAAGGATCCTTGAGCAACCCTAGGAGAGCCGGAAAACTATTAAAAAAGACTTTTAAAAAATGTTGTATTTTTCCATAGAATAAAATTCGCTCAAAAAGGGCTTCATAAGATGTCGATCTTAAATGAGAAGACCGCTTGCGTAGAAAAAAAAAGATGGATTCGTATTCACATACATGAGAATTATATAAGAACAAGAAAAATCTTGGATTCAAAATTGATTTTTTTTTAATATCAAAATTCTTCCAATTGCAATACTCGTATAGACAGAACCGAAAAAAATGCAAAGAAGAGGCATCTTTTACCCGGTAACGTAGGGTTTGAACCAAGATTTCTAGGTGGATGGGGTAAGGTATTAGTACATCTAACACATAATTAAAATGTGATAATTTGTCTTCTAAAAAGGGAAATATTGAATGAATTGATTGTAAATTATAAGATTTTTTTAATTGTTTTCCTTCGAAAGAGGATCCTAATCTTAGGGAAAATGGAATTTCTACAATCACGGCAAATAAAACAGATATCGTTTGATAATAGAAAAGATTGGTATGTCCCAAAAAGGGATTTTGGTTAAAATCCTTAGTAGGAATAATCAAACGATTCTGTTCATACATTCGCAAAATTAAGCGTTTCACAATTAGTGAACTATATTTTTTGCCATAATCCGCATTTTCCAAGAAAATCGAGCGATTTCTATTTAATCTATTTAAACCGTGATCATAAGCAAGTACATAAATATACTCCCGAAAAAAAAGTGGATATAGAAAACTCTGTTGCCGAGCCCCATCGAACTCTAAATATCCTTGAAATTTCTCCATTTGGATTGAAATTCGATTTGAACTTAAAGTAAAGTCTTTATTTTCTTGAGTTCTGAAATGACACATAGTGCGATATAGTCAAAATAAGGTATTAGATTACGAAAGCAATAGATACCTCATAAACAGGTAGACCGCTAACCGGATTCTCTATCTTTAATAGGTTTCTGTTCGTTATATTATCGAATAACAAAACAGGATGATTAGAAATCCTTTATTTTTTTAACCTAATCGCTCTTTTGATTTTGGAAATATATATTTTTATCAATATACTGCTTCTTTTACACATCCATCTCAAACCTAACCCAAACGGACTAGGGAAAAAAATAATTAGGACTCATGAAAAAATTGATAATAACACGCAAGAAAAAAATTCCTTCCCATACCCGTATTAGGCACTAATCTATTTTTAACATTTAATTAGATCGGGTAATTTTTCAAATTACGAATGGAAGCTCGTTTCTTTTTTTTTTCCTGGAATCAGGAAAACTGGGTTTTTTATCCATCCATTTATATTTATTCACTCGACCCAAATTGGAATTCCTTTTTTTTGTCGACACCGAAAACAAGGTTGTACGGATCAGGAAAGCAAAAAAATGTTATTTGAATTCTCTCTTGATACGACATGCTATTTTTTCCATTCATTCCTTTCAGGATCAGTCGTGGTCTTACAAACTCTACCGCAGATCTGGACGAATCCTTTTCTTCATACAAATGTGTAAAAGATGCTAGTCGCACTTAAAAGCCGAGTACTCTACCGTTGAGTTAGCAACCCCCCCCCAAAAAAAAAAGAAAGTACTGCAAATATGTAGATACAACCAGAATAAAAAAAAAAAGAAAAATCCAGCCATGTGTGCGTCAGGGATAAATAGATCTATTTCTCTATGGGAGAATTATATTTGGTCGATACACTGTTGTCAATATGATTGTGAATTTTTAATATAGCGAAAAGAATAGAAAAAAGAAATAAAAAAGCTTAACACCTTGGTTTGTTAGTTCGTACAATGAATGAAAACTAAGCCAGGTAGGGTAATCTCAAATCTTTTTATACTGTTTTAGACCCATTTTTATGGCCTTTCATTTTATATGAATAATTTATTCATTATTCATATAAATATATAATAATATATATAAAATAATATAATAGATATATCTATTAATTATATTCAGAATTAATATATTTTTTTATATTATAATATTATTTTCTATTTTTCTATACAGTCAAATTTTTGATTTATACAAAAATTATAATTTCTATAGATCCAAAATTATTTTCAGAAATTTGTTTATGATTATAAAACATAGTAATTGTTAGCAGGATATTTTTTAGTATTCGTACCTTAAGAAGAATACTAATAATAAATCGAAATTCTAAAAATATGATGTAAGCGAAAGAGGAGGAAAGAGTAGATAAAATTTGATACCAAGCTATATATGAGTCTTTCACATCCTCTTTTTTATATTTCATTAATTCAAGTTCGTTTTATTAAGACTTAATTCCGTAAAAATCCCTGCCTTCTTTGAAATATCATAAACCGTTCTTGTTGGTTGAGCACCTTTTTTAAGGAAATCGAGAATAGCAGGAAGATTTAAAAAAGTTTTATTAGTTATCGGATCATAAAAACCCACTTTACGAAGATCTCTTCCTTCTCTTCGGGATCGAACATCAATTGCAACGATTCGATAAACGGCTCATTGGGATAGATGTATATGAATAATACCCCCCCCTAGAAACGTATAAGAGGCTTTTGCCTCGTACGGCTCGAGAAAAAAATTCAATGAGTAGAAATTCACTTTCTGTATAAAATTCAAATATTAAATAGATTAATAAAAAAATTAAATCAATTAGCCAGTATTGAAACCCTAAATATTTTTTTCCATAAAAAGCATTCGTAACATTCGTACTCTCGTAACTCAAGTTAAATAACTCTCAAATATCTCAACAGAGAATCCTTAAATACTCCTTTTATTGAGTAGTCTCTAACCTTTTTTGTTTGTCTCATTTTTTAGAATAAATTTTGATTCTTCATTCTGTTCAAACAATTGAAAACTGGATTTCCTTGTTTCAGAATTCTTTATCCTTACTTTGAATCTTTGGGTTTAGACATGACTTCGGTGATCTTGAATCGTTTTATTAAAAAAGGGCAGCAACAAGCCCCTTATTTTGTTTATGATTTCTTTTCTTTCTATAAAAGAATCATACAAACGCTTGATTCACGTATAATAGACTTTTTATTCAAAGAATTTTACAATTTTAAGAAAATTTCCTTTTCCGTTGTCAAATTGTTTGAAAGGGCTTTTTTTTTTTCAATATAAAAATAAAAAGACTTACGAAATTGTTCCAACTTATTGATTCACACTAACCCTAGATTCTTACTCCTGCGAAAGGAATAAAAACTTTCTATTCTCCTCGAGCTCCACCCTGTACTCTTTTTTATATGCAAAAAAAGTGTAGAACTCTAGTAAAATAGAACACAAAATGTCGAGCCAAGAGCACCTATATTCCTATATAATCCTATATAAAAGGTGGCGGATCAACAAATCCACAGCAGATCATGTCCTTCAATTCAAGTCGCACGTTGCTTTCTACCACATCGTTTTAAACGAAGTTTTACCATAACATTCCCCTAGTTTGTGTAATTTATTCAATTTTGGAATCATGAATAGTCATAGTTTAGTTAGTATATCGTAATCTATACTTTTTCTTTCTCTATCAACGGAATAGTGAATTTACGCGTAAAAGGTTCAGTCAGAATTCAAATTAATCCCATACCATATTAGATTGTATATATGTAAAATCTAAATTTGAATAGAAATCTATATTTATATATTTTTTAATTAAAACTCTTAGAATCTATGGTTCTACCTTACTTACCCGCATCACACACAAATAAAAAAAAGCAAATCGATTTTTTTGAATTCGGTTGAAATGATGAAAAATAAATTGATTCTGAATTTTCATTTAAATATTTTATTCTTAAAATATATTGGATTTTTAAACAGTAAACAGAAAGAGAAAGGTGGTGTACAAAGTCAATAGAAGATTGATTCCGTCATGACTATATTCTGGGACGGAAGGATTCGAACCTCCGAATAGCGGGACCAAAACCCGTTGCCTTACCGCTTGGCTACGCCCCATTTCAACTTTTATTCAAGACTACTGAAAGAGTAATATTGCTATTGGTTGTTCGTCAATTCAATTTCAGCCCAAATGAAATATAGATTACATTGGTGCTAGAGTTTTGACACGTATAGATAGCAAATAAAACTTACTTTATTGATCATTACATAGAATTCAATTAAGATATTGTATGAAAATATTATTTCTTTAATTCTCATAAGAGAATGAAAGGATTTTTGATTGAGTAAGTTCAACAAAGTCTTTTTAGACTATCTTTCTTTATTTTTTCCTTATATAAAAAATATATTAATAACTCAATCAAAATGAAATTATCCACAAGAACACCAATTTTTGTTATGCTTAATATATTTAATTTGATCTGTATTTCTTTTAATTCTGCCCTTTTTTCAAGCACTTTTTTAGTCGCCAAATTGCCGGAGGCCTACGCCTTTTTGAATCCAATCGTAGATGTTATGCCCGTAATACCTCTTTTCTTTCTTCTTTTAGCCTTTGTTTGGCAAGCAGCTGTAAGTTTTCGATGAAATTCTTAATACTGTCTTAGAAAAATTCACGATTTTTCTTCTTCCAACAATTCAAAAGATCAAAAAAATCTTGACGTATGAACGAACTCTCAGTTCAAACATTGAATTTTTTTGGTAGCCATACTAAATCTGGATCATTCTATTTCCTCAATTTTATCCTCTTTTCCCTAAATGAAAAAGCCTCATTAGATTCGAGTTCACCAAAAAATATCTAGATGTTTGGTACGCATTTCCAAATGACTTTCTGAAACCTTTTTTTTTCTTTTTTCTAGAAAAAAGAAATCACTTGATTTATTGGTATCAAAATTCGATATTTGGTATAAAAATAGAGAATCTATTCTCTTTTTTTTTTTTGAAAAAAAAAGTAAGATCTTGGAGATTGTGTAATGCTTACTCTCAAACTTTTTGTATACACTGTAGTTATATTCTTTGTTTCTCTCTTCATATTTGGATTCCTATCTAATGATCCAGGACGTAATCCGGGACGTGAAGAATAAAAAAAGGTTTTTTATTGCTTTATTTATTTAATAGGATTTAATATAATTTTCTCTATTACACATCATCGAGAAAGGGAAAGAGAGGGATTCGAACCCTCGGTACGATTAACTCGTACAATGGATTAGCAATCCAACGCTTTAGTCCACTCAGCCATCTCTCCTAATCAAAAAGGGATACTTATTAGGTTCCATTAGACAAAAAAAGGCTTGAAAAAACCTTCTCCACTTTATTCTTAAAAAACTTTCTTTTTTTGTATAGATTATTCTATATATTATATATTTTTTTCTTTTTCTATATTTTCTTATATATAATTTCATAATTTCTTTTTTATTATAAGTATAATCTATAAATATAATCTATTTATATATTTATATATAGAAGTAATAATAAATATATATTACTATTATATAACTTTTTTATAGAACTTTCTCAATAATTCTATTTACATAAAAAATGTAGATAAAGATTAGATAAAGAAAGGGCTCGAACTCGAAAGAGAAATAAAACCACAATAATCGAAATAGAGAATCCTTTTTTGATTTTGTCTCGTCCAAACACAAATAAAAGATCTTTTTATTTTAATAGCCTGGCCTGGTCAGTCCCCAGCCGGGCCTTTTTTTGTTAAAGTTAAAAAGACTCATCCGATGAATTTTTAGACAAAAAAGATCTGAAATTATTGAAAAAAAAATGGAATCCGCTTTTACTAATTTTATTAAGCCTACGCGTCAACGCTAGAATTTTCTCATTTTTTTTTTCAGATTTTTTATTACACTCCCGATTACTTTGTTCGACAAAAGGTCAATTTATATGCAATAATTGCATTGTAGCGGGTATAGTTTAGTGGTAAAAGTGTGATTCGTTCCTTTAACCCCTTTAATAGTTAAAGGGTCTCTCGGTTTGATTAATCTTCCGAGTCAAAACTTTATTTCTTTAAAAGGATTTAATCCTTTACCTTTCAATGAAAGATTCAAGGAAGATTATAGATTCTCGTAATTTGTATCCAAAGACTCTAATCAATTGTAAATTTGGATTATGAAATTCCGAAACATAATTTTTGAATTGGATGACTATTTCCAATTCAATAAGTATAACAAGAGGATCCATGGATAAAGCTAGAAAAGTTTCTTTCTAATCGTAACTAAATCTTCAGTTCTATTCATTGTTTGGTATAGAAAAAATTGAAGCAAAATAGCTATTAAACGAGAACTTTGGTTTACTAAAGACATCGACATATTATATTGTTTTAGCTCGGTGGAAACAAAATACTTTTCCTAAGGATTCCGTTAAACAGAAATAAAGAACGAAGTAACTAGAAAGATTGTTCGAGTTCTCCTCCTTCTATCTTCTAGAAGGATCATCTAGAAAGCAAAATTTTCTGTGAAAGCACCCAGACGGAAAAAAAGCTAACATAGATGTTATGGGTCGAATTTTTATTTTGATTTCGTTCCCGTCTTATTTTATTTGGGAATTTCTCCATCCATCATAAAGGAGCCGAATGAAACCAAAGTTTCATGTTCGGTTTTGAATTAGAGACGTTAAAAATATAAAAATGATCAATCGACGTCGACTAAAACCCTTAGCCTTCCAAGCTAACGATGCGGGTTCGATTCCCGCTACCCGCTCTAAATTCTAAATTGCCCCCCCTTTTTTTCTTAGAGACCATTTTCTCTATTAGAATTGTCTAATAGCAATTGTGTATTGAATTCACTTCAATACACAATTGCTAAAAAGATTTCGCAAATTCTTTTTTTTTTTTTTTTTACAATTGGAAAGTCAAAAAAAGCGAAAAGCGTCCATTGTCTAATGGATAGGACATAGGTCTTCTAAACCTTTGGTATAGGTTCAAATCCTATTGGACGCAATATCATTATAGATATAAATATATTGATATTTATCTATTATTTCCATTTCTATATATTATATAGAATATATTTTGATTTTTTCTAGAAAAAAGATAAGAAACAAATAGAATAAGAAAGAAATTCTGAATGCTTTAAGATTTAATATTAAACAGATATTAGTTATATCCTTCTTTCTATTATATATACTTAATATACTTCTATTTATAGTTATAGAATTTCTGAAAAATGAAATTTAAAGAATAAAATTGACTAAAGAATCAAAAAAAAAATAAGAATGATCCATTTCTTTTCTTTTTTTATAATTTCTCCTGAAGTAGAAAACGTTCCAGTTGCTCTTGAATACCTTCTTTCAAAAAGCTTTCTGCTTCAGCGGTTAATGTCTTGGTCGAGGA